CGGATATCATTTGAAAATGAGTAGTTCCGATCGAATCGACCTTTCGGTTGATCCAGGTACTTGGGATCCGATGGATGACGACATGGTCTCTCTGGATCCCATTGAATTTCATTCAGAAGAGGAACCTTATCAAAATCGTATTGATTCTTATCAAAGAAAGACAGGATTAACGGAGGCTGTTCAAACAGGTACAGGTCAACTAAATGGGATTCCCATCGCAATTGGGGTTATGGATTTTCAGTTTATGGGGGGTAGTATGGGATCCGTAGTAGGGGAGAAAATCACCCGTTTGATCGAGTATGCTAACAATAAATTTTTACCTCTTATTCTAGTGTGTGCTTCCGGAGGAGCACGCATGCAAGAAGGAAGTTTGAGCTTGATGCAAATGGCTAAAATATCTTCCGCTTTATATGATTATCAATCCAATAAAAAATTATTCTATGTATCAATTCTTACATCTCCTACTACTGGTGGGGTGACAGCTAGTTTTGGTATGTTGGGGGATATCATTATCGCCGAACCTAATGCTTATATTGCATTTGCGGGTAAAAGAGTAATTGAACAAACATTGAATAAGGCAGTACCTGAAGGTTCACAAGCAGCTGAATATTTATTCCATAAGGGCTTATTCGATCCAATCGTACCACGTAATCCTTTAAAAGGTGTGCTGAGTGAGTTATTTCAGCTCCACGCTTTTTTCCTTTGAATAAAAATTCAATCAAGTAGAGTCTAAAGTGAAATTTTTTTTGTGGTGACATAAGATTGAATTGTCCAAAGAATCATGCAGAGAATTCTTTTTTTACCGCTATTACTGATTACTAATCAGTAACATAAGATTGAATTGTCCAAAGAATCATGCAGAGAATTTTTTTTTTACCGCTATTACTGATTACTAATCAGTAAACCTCTATCAACAAAACAACATAAAAAGCGAATTCTTCCTTCGAATTCGGAGGCAAGGCAAATAAAACTAATTTCATGTAGAAAGATGAATAAGTCCGTTTATTTCGTTCTAGATTCCTTGCACTTATTATATATACTCATTTAGATATACTTCTATACGAATTCGAATATGAATTATAATATATCTTTATAACAATAATTTATAACAATAACAGGTACAAATATTAAATTGAGGTACCCATTCTATGACAATTCTCAACAGCTTCCCCTCCAATTTTCTAATCAGTAAACCTCTATCAACAAAACAACATAAAAAGCGAATTCTTCCTTCGAATTCGGAGGCAAGGCAAATAAAACTAATTTCATGTAGAAAGATGAATAAGTCCGTTTATTTCGTTCTAGATTCCTTGCACTTATTATATATACTCATTTAGATATACTTCTATACGAATTCGAATATGAATTATAATATATCTTTATAACAATAATTTATAACAATAACAGGTACAAATATTAAATTGAGGTACCCATTCTATGACAATTCTCAACAGCTTCCCCTCCATTTTTGTGCCTTTAGTGGGCCTAGTATTTCCGGCAATTGCAATGGCTTCTTTATTTCTTCATGTTCAAAAAAATAAGATTTTTTAAATCCGACGTAGTCAAATCTCATCGAGTTTTTTTTTTTTTCAAGACTTAGCGAACACGGATATCCATTTAGTAGAATATTGTATAACAATAACAGGTGGCTTTCTCCGAACATAAATAAAAGAGCTCTTATGCATGCGTAAATATGATATATATATATGGGTAAATGAATTCTACCTACTTTCTCTTTCTTTCAAAAATAGGTCGGGATCCGAGCTCATGTCTGAAATTTAAACCAATGTATCTATATGTATGTAGCTGAATCCTATGAAAGGGATGCTCTTATTTTATTATATCTAACCAATTCGATGAATTACTGCTAAAAGTTCACATCAGAATAGTACTAGTTGATGAGAGTTACTTCGGGAACAAAAAAGGGAAAGTCAAATTGATTTTGGTTATTCCCTCAATTCCAATAAAATGCAACTGGATCTAGTATGTATGAGTTGGCGATCAGAATATATATGGATAGAATTTATAGCAGGATCTCGCAAAACAAGTAATTTCTGCTGGGCCTTTATCCTTTTTTTAGGTTCATTAGGATTCCTTTTGGTTGGAATTTCTAGTTATCTTGATAGGAATTTAATATCTTTATTTCCGTCTCAGCAAATCAATTTTTTCCCACAAGGGATCGTGATGTCTTTCTATGGGATCGCGGGTCTCTTTATTAGTTCCTATTTGTGGTGCACAATTACATGGAATGTAGGTAGCGGTTATGATCGATTTGATAGAAAAGAAGGAATAGTGTGTATTTTTCGTTGGGGATTTCCTGGAAAAAATCGCCGCATCTTTCTACGATTCCTTATGAAAGATATTCAGTCCATCAGAATAGAAGTTAAAGAGGGTATTTCTGCTCGTCGTGTCCTTTATATGGAAATAAGAGGCCTGGGGGCTATTCCCTTGACTCGTACTGATGAGAATTTGACGCCCCGAGAAATTGAGCAAAAGGCTGCGGAATTGGCCTATTTCTTGCGTGTACCAATTGAAGTATTTTGAAAAATGAACTGAAGAGTAAATGCTTTCTTAGCAGGAGGAACAAACCCAAGAATCCTCTTTTTTTTTCTATAGCATAACTTACTTAATCTTAATTGAAGTTTCTTCAGAACGCTCAGGCGGGTCAAAGCAAAGCAAACGTGTACGGAACGGCCATAACATAAAACGAAAAAAAAATTTTTTTTTTCGAAATATTGGATATTTTAATTCTTAATAGTTAATAGAAAGGAAGTTCTTTCATTTCGAAATCCGAATAATATTCATTATTTGAATCTTTCGGGCATTCATCGAAAAGGGGTAATTGCTTCGAATATTTGATCAATTGAGATATCTGGAAACAATATTTTTTGATTATTTCTTCATTCGAATTCGAAATGGATTCCTTTTCTATTTCTGTATTTTTTCGACACTAAATTCAAGGACTAACCGCCGAATCACAACTAAAAAATAGAGACTCGATTCATAGGCGCGATACTTTAGAATAGAACTCATGCTTGATAGAAATATTAGATCGAATAGAGTCAACGGATGAGGTGGATTCATTACTAATTCACAGATGAAAAATGACAAAAAAGAACGCATCCATTCCCCTTCGATATCTTTCATCTATAGTATTTTTACTATTTTTGCCCTGGTGGATCTCTCTCTCATTTAATAAAAGTCTGGAATCCTGGGTTACTAATTGGTGGAATACTAGGCAACCCGAAATTTTCTTGAATGATATTCAAGAAAAGAGTACTCTAGAAAAATTCATAGAATTAGAAGAACTATTCCTTTTGGACGAAATGATAAAGGAATTCCCGGAAAGACATCTACAAAAGCTTCGTGCAGGGTTCCACAAAGAAACAATCCAATTGATCAAGATGCACGATGAGGATCATATCCATACGATTTTGCACTTCTCGACAAATCTAATCTGTTTCGTTATTCTAAGTGGTTATTCTATTCTGGGTAATGAAGAACTTGTTATTCTTAACTCTTGGGTTCAAGAATTCCTATATAATTTAAGCGACACAATAAAAGCCTTTTCTATTCTTTTAGTAACCGATTTATGTATCGGATTCCATTCGCCCCATGGTTGGGAACTAATGATTGGCTATGTCTACAACGATTTTGGATTTGCTCATAATGATCAAATTATATCTGGTCTTGTTTCCACTTTTCCAGTCATTCTAGATACAATTTTTAAATATTGGATTTTTCGTTATTTAAATCGTGTATCTCCGTCACTTGTAGTGATTTATCATTCAATGAATGACTGAAAAACGATTCACTGATCCAATTTGAATGCTTCGGATGTAGTACATAAGCAAAGCATTCAAGGTCGTACTTACCTTACTCTTTCTACCCATCTAGAGAATTCCTCCTATATTCCAGTAAAATTATTTCAGTAAATAGCAGAATCGTGGATAGGGAACTAGACTAGTGACCTACCAAATCTTATTGTAGAAATTTTCGGGATCAACGATTGGACCATGCAAATTAGAAATACCTTTTCTTCGATAAAGGAAGAGATTACTCGATTCATTTCCGTATCGCTCATGATATATATAATAACTCGGGCATCCATTTCAAATGCATATCCCATTTTTGCGCAGCAGGGTTTTGAAAATCCACGAGAAGCAACTGGTCGTATTGTATGTGCCAATTGCCATTTAGCTAATAAGCCCGTGGATATTGAGGTTCCACAGGCGGTACTTCCTGATACTGTATTTGAAGCAGTTGTTAAAATTCCTTATGATATGCAACTAAAACAAGTTCTTGCTAATGGTAAAAAAGGGGCTTTGAATGTAGGGGCCGTTCTTATTTTACCAGAGGGGTTTGAATTAGCCCCCCCTGATCGTATTTCGCCCGAGCTAAAAGAAAAGATAGGCAATCTGTCTTTTCAGAACTACCGTCCCACTAAAAAAAATATTCTTGTGGTAGGGCCAGTTCCTGGTCAGAAATATAGTGAAATCACTTTTCCTATTCTTTCCCCGGACCCCGCGACTAATAAAGATGTTCACTTCTTAAAATATCCAATATACGTAGGTGGGAACAGGGGAAGAGGTCAGATTTATCCCGACGGAACTAAAAGTAACAATACGGTTTATAATGCTACAGCAGCGGGTATAGTAAACAAAATCATACGAAAAGAAAAGGGGGGATACGAAATAACCATAGCTGATGCATCGAATGGACGTGAAGTGGTTGATATTATCCCTCGGGGACCAGAACTTCGTGTTTCAGAGGGCGAATCTATCAAACTTGATCAACCATTAACAAGTAATCCTAATGTGGGTGGATTTGGTCAGGGAGATGCAGAAATAGTACTTCAAGATCCATTACGTGTCCAAGGCCTTTTGTTCTTTTTGGCATCTGTTGTTTTAGCACAAATCTTTTTGGTTCTTAAAAAGAAACAGTTTGAGAAGGTTCAATTGTCCGAAATGAATTTCTAGATGCAAATTAGAAATACCTTT